AATAATATTCTAAAGCTTTCGTATGTTCTCCATTACTTGTGTGGATAAGACCTATGTTATAGAGTATATAACTTCGATCGTAGGGATCAATTTCTAGCTGCATAGCTTCATAATAATTCTGTAAAGCTTCTGCATAATTTCCTTCGGATTGAGCTGACATCCGTTACGGTCGTCATTCGATTCAAAGAATCGCCGTTACAGAACCGTACGTGAGATTTTCATCTCATACGGCTCCTCCCTTATATGCATAATGAGACTATTTCAATCTCTGTTGATTCCATTCCATGTATTTATTAGTCTCATTATGAACTAAGTGGGGCTAGTATTTTTACAAGAAATCTCTAGCCAACCTTACTGCACGAAAGCTTTTGTTAACATCAAACGTGTTGGTACTAGATAAAAATGGTAACTCCAACAATTTCTTTGTCCTCAACGCCCCCTAATTTCCAGGAATTAGTCACTTCAACAGTCTTTGATGGTTATATGAGTATCCAAAGTACGAACGAGATGGATGTTTGTTGTCCCAACCATTCTTTTTAGTCCCAATCCAGATAAGGAAAGGGGATAGGTAATTTTTAACAAAGCTTTTGTGTTGTTGATTTCTAGGTGTAGCGCTTTTTCCCCTATGCCGCGCCAACTATTGGTACTAGTAGAGTAGGATTGACCTGTAATAAAGAACCTATAGGTGTAACCTTTCGCTCAATACTAGAATCTATAATGGAAGCATAGCATCTGAGGCTGCATCAATCGGGGATACACGACCGAAGGAATTGTTCTATTTCGAAACTTCACCTTCAACAAGCGTAGATTTCTTTCAATATATTTCAATAAAAAAATATAAATAGATAATAAGAATCTTTTTTCTTTCTATCCCGAATTATCCCGAATCGTGTGTCTTTCTCATAAGACTGGGAACGTTAAAAAAAACAATCAAATCACACCATCTCTGTAATAGGTAAATGCCTCTTTTTCTCCTGAAGTTGTTGGAATTATTCGTAATAAGATATTGGCCACAATTGAAAAGGTCTTATCAATAAAATTTCCATTTATCCGCGATCTAGGCATAGGTAGCAATCCATTCTATAATTCTTCTCATTACCCCTCGTGGGAAAATAATCCCACAAACAAAGGAATTTTACAGTACGAAATAACATAAAAAGGATTCATTTCAAAATAAAATAAATAAAGCCTTCTATTACTACTACTATTCTGCTCAAATACTCATACTCAAATACTCAAGTTCTTCCTTTTTGCAGGAATTAATAAGAATTGAATCCGATTCAGTCGAATTCATCCAAATCTAGTAGTATACCAATGAAGGGAACTAGTCCGATTTCATCGAAGCTGAAGAATCAAGGAATTTTCCCTATGGATTAGGTCGAAAAGTTTTGATTGAATTATGATTCAAAGAGGAAAGGAAAAAGAATCGAATTATTATTCCGGAACTAGAATAACCGTTTTTTTGTCTTGTGTGCATAGTGACACTCTACAATCAAATAGAAATATCCCCCGAAAGATTCACGAATTTGTAATAGATCTATGGGGTAAGGGATTGGTTGGTGAGGATTTTCCATTTTTTAGTTCGAATTGGTTGGTCGTACCTATCCAAACAAAAATCGAATATGAATATGAAATAGGAATGACTCGCTATTCATTCGGTTTCTGGGTCATAATCATTGTGTAGGAAAGATGGCCGAGTGGTTCAAGGCGTAGCATTGGAACTGCTATGTAGGCTTTTGTTTACCGAGGGTTCGAATCCCTCTCTTTCCGTACCTTCACTTAATTCACCAACATCCCTTACCGCAACAAATCAAACAACAAGAAGGATACCATTACATTATTATAACATATAACAATAAGAGTTAGATCCTTCTTGTTTTTTTTTCTTTTTTCTATTTTAATAGAGATAGATTCTCTATTTCTAATTGATGTAGTCCATAAAGGAAAAGGTGGACAAGGAATGAGACTATCTCTGTCGATCTATGATACATGAAAAGGAAAGTTACGGAATATATGAGATGAGTGGGGGAAAAATTCGGATCAAACCCCTTAAGTCAATTTACTTCGGCGAAGGGGAGCAAAAGAAAATGATCCGAATCTTTTTCTTTTAGTTAGGTTTAAGTCTGACGGGAATAATATTCTACGACTAGCAATTCATTTATTTTCAAACCGACCCACTTACTATCTATTGTTTGATTGACTAATCCTTTATATGGGAATGGATGAAGAGTCAAATGTTTTGGCAATTCCTCACAGGAGGACGAATCACGATAATTTTGAACGAGAGCTCTAGATTTTTGTTCATCCTTCGCCATAATAATATCTTGGGGTTTGCAACGATAACTTGGTATATCTACTATACGACCATTAACTAAAATATGTCTATGATTAACTAATTGGCGGGCTCCAGGAATAGTCGGAGCCATACCCAAGCGAAAAAGGATGTTATCCAAACGCATTTCAAGTAATTGTAGTAAAACCTGACCTGTTGACCCTTTGA